TTTCGAGTGATCTGACCGTGCAATCCTTTTTTTTTTCTTTTTATTCAAGATATTATGGGAAAGCAAATTTCTTTTTTTTTTAATATGAATATTCATTTTTTCAACTCAAGAGTTGACCAATTCAAGGAATCTGTTGATTGGAAATCACGAGATAGATAGACAGATGACAAATAGAGTTCTTATCTATATAACTCTATTTTTGGTAGTATCATTTACCTATAATGATAATAATTGATAAATCAAAAATTTTCAATTGATTTTTTTTTTCAATTGGTATTTTTGCTTATCTCATATTTTTCAAATAGGGAAACTTAGGCAAGTGCTTTATAAACATATGTATGAAAATAATAAATTTTATTTCATTTAGCCTCTTCATGCTTACTCTAACTAGTTATTTCGGTTTTCTATTAGCAGTTTTAACTATAACCTCAGCTCTATTTATCGGTCTGAGCAAGATACGACTTATTTGAAATTAATTAACTGTACAATTCATAAAAAGAAAGATTTGTGGAGTATTCCATATATTTTATATATTCTAGAGTTCGTTATCTTGTCAATTTCCAATTATTGATCATTGAGATTCATGGACAATACATATTAATATTTAAGGATCGATATTACCTCTCCTTTTTTTTCTTCTGGTGCAAATAAATTGAAATGATTGAAGTTTTTCTATTTGGAATCGTATTAGGTCTAATTCCTATTACTTTGGCTGGATTATTTGTAACTGCATATTTACAATACAGACGTGGTGACCAATTGGACCTTTGATTAATTAACATCTATTTTATTGCTTGACCTCCTACTTGCTTGAACTCATAGGGGGTCAAATTCAGATTGCTGTTCAATTATTTCAGTACAATTTTGACCTACCAATAACAAGAATGCAATCACGCTCTGTAGGATTTGAACCTACGACATCGGGTTTTGGAGACCCACGTTCTACCGAACTGAACTAAGAGCGCGTTATTTTCAATAAAACAATAAAATAAAAGTAATCCTAATATATCTTGCATGTATATACTATCATATAGTATATGATAAAATGAAAGAAAAGATTAATTATGTATGTTCAATTGTAATCGATCTCAATTGATTCCTTTTTACTGTTCAGAAGAAAAAGTAATAGGTAGGGATGACAGGATTTGAACCCGTGACATTTTGTACCCAAAACAAACGCGCTACCAAACTGCGCTACATCCCTTTCAATTGGTCTACAGTGTGATTGTAGAGAATCCCTGTCTTGTTTTCCAACATTTTTATTTATTTCTTAATTTGATATAAACAAATTATATTGCCATTTCTTCTTTTTTGTTTCATATCATATAACATACATACCAGATAATAATAAAAAGAATTATATACGCATGAAATAACTATGAAACCCGCCATAAAAAAATAAATATTTTTAGATAATGTTTAGGCGGAAAGGGACATATTCTTTTTTTTTTTTTTCTAAAAAAAGAATATCTACCGAATTGTTGTAGATTTCAATTTCAATTAGAGAGTTCGTGCACAATATAAGCGGAATTATATAGACATCTGATCATATATGTATTACCATTATGTAGTACAAATTACTATAAAGAATAAAGAAGGAGTTTTAAAAATGAGAGATCTAAAAACATATCTCTCCGTGGCACCAGTAGTAAGTACTCTCTGGTTCGTATCTTTAGCGGGTCTATTGATAGAGATCAATCGTTTATTCCCAGATGCGTTGATATTCCCCTTTTTTTCATTCTAGTGATTAACCCATTCTAGTTGTTAACCCGGGAAGGGGTGAAGAAGATTAGAGCTACAATCAAATATCTGTGACTAATCCTCTCCCCTTATCTTTTTTTTTGTTATTAGAATAAAAAAAAGTTAGAAAAAGAAAAGAGAAAGAATAAAAGTGGATTCAACCTCAGTCAAACTCGGACTTGGGCCTAGGTTCCAATTAAATTAATAAACGAGTGATAACGGAAATAAAAATTGGATGGCTAGCACAAAAATATAATACAAGATACTGAAATGAAAAATGAAATATTGTACTGCGATTCTAAATTTCGAAATCCTTGTATTACTTATTATTACTATAATATGATTGCAACGAAATCTTTCATCATTTTAGCAACTTCTGCTTTTTCGTTCCTTTTTTCTTTTCATCATTTTTTTTTTGATCTGAAATAGTTGCGTAAATCAAAAATACAAAGGAGGTTCATGGCCAAGGGTAAAGATGCCCGAGTAACGATTATTTTGGAATGTACTAGTTGTGTTCGAAACATTTCTAATAAAGAATCAATGGGGATTTCCAGATATATTACTCAAAAGAATCGACACAATACACCTAGTCGATTGGAATTAAGAAAATTCTGTCCCTGTTGTTACAAACATACGATTCATGGGGAGATAAAGAAATAGATACGTCTGCGTGTAACCTTTCCATTCCAAGAAAAATGACATATAGAAAATAGATTTTCTATTTAATAAAAAAAAATAAATCCTATTTCTTAATTCTAAATCGGTTTTTTTTGATCCGATTGAAATAGGATTTTCGGGATAAGGAATAAATAAACCATGGATAAATCAAAGCGACTCCTTCTTAAATCCAAACGATCTTTTCGTAGGCGTTTGCCCCCGATTCAATCGGGGGATCGAATTGATTATAGAAACATGAGTTTAATTAGTCGATTTATTAGTGAACAAGGAAAAATATTATCTAGACGAGTAAATAGATTGACTTTAAAACAGCAACGATTAATTACTATTGCTATAAAACAAGCTCGTATTTTATCTTTGTTACCTTTTCTTAATAATGAAAAACAATTTGAAAGAAGCGAAGCAATCGCTAGAACTATTGGTCTTAGAACTAGAAATAAATAAGCTTACCTTTCAATTGAATAAAAATGAAAATCTAAACGCTCAAAATAGGATTGATGCTTTGTTCAAAAAATCCGAGAACCCAGATTTGATTTTCGTGTTGTAAGAATAAAAAAAAAAAAGAATGAGGGAAGCAGAATCAATCTTTTTTTTTGATTGAGCATCTTTGTTCATTTTGACAATTTGATGATATTTATCATACTAATTTCTACTCTACCTTCCCGGCGTTCATTCTGCAGGAAACTCCATTTAAACTAGTCCGATGGATTCTTTCCACTCTTCTTATTTTCTAATCTCATTTGAAATCATATAAAGACAATTCCTATTTAATATAGCGATTTGTGCAAGTATTTTACGATTAAGAAGCAACTGCTTCTTGTACAGATTGTTCATTAATCCACTATAATTATAGTATACTTTACTGTCTCGAACTACTGCATTTATTCGAGCGATCCATAAATGGCGAAAATCCCTTTTTTTCCTAACTCTATCCCGATAGGATGAAACCAAAGCTCTTATTTTCTGTTGAGTAATAGTTCGAGTAAGTCTTGAATGAGCCCCTCGAAAACTTGATGCAAATAAACGAATTTTTGTTCTACGTCTCCGAGTTATATATCCTCGTTTAATTCTGGTCATTGAATAAAAAAAACTTTGATGAATAACTAATTGATTTCTTTTCTTTCAGTTATTCCTTTCCTAGTCTATTAATAACAAAACGGATTTTTCCAATGTATAAAAAAAAAATTCCAATGGCTTTTGCTACTATAACCTTCCCGACCACTATTTTTTTTTTTTCTTTTTTGGGCAGACATTTCATCTCATAATAAAAAATTGTATTGATATTTTGATACTAAGTATCAAAAAAACATAGTAAACATAAATAAAACAAAAATAGAAATGGATAAAGAAATAGTGGTTTCCATCGTTTCTATGGTTAGTTCTTAAACGGTGAGGTCCTCTCTATACACCGGAGCTCGTTCTTTTCTATTGTTAACTTGTACAGTTCACGTTCTTTGGCTCTACCCATGAATTATCCTTCTTTCACAATGAGATTTACCTATGCAGTAACGGTATTTAATTATGAAGATTCGCCGTGTAGCTAACCCTCTTAGTCCGTTTTTTTTGCAAGAAGAAGGGTATAATAGAATCCTTCTGTTAAATAGGATTTCCTCCGCGTAATGGATAAGCATTTATTACCAATGGGGAATTCTTTCTCATCTTAAATTGAAAACGGGGGTGATTGGATTTGCACCAATATAAACCATAAATTTAATACACAATTAAGGGTACGAGAAATCTTTTTTTTTTAGATAGTGAATGTAGTTCTTCCATTCTATCCTATTCATTCACTGGTATTGATCATTGATACTGGAAAAATACTTTCCTTTCTTTTGTGCCAGTCTATGATCTGAACGAGTCGCACATACACCCTAGTACATGTTCCTCGACGCTGAGGACATCCCCGAAGGGCGGGCGATTTGGTGACATTTTTGATTGGCTGTCTTGTGTTTCTAATAAGTTGTTTAATAGTTGGCATGTTGAATCATATACATAATTAATTGGTTTAGATCGATCCTAACCGGATGATTATGAATTAGTTCTAGATTCTATATTACTAATTAATAGTATTAATAATACTAGATTAATTAATATAAAATATTCTATTAAACCCAGTAAGAAGATAAAATCTCAAATTGCGGATTTTCAAAAAATACGTTTTTATTCAACGGCTACAAGATCAACAATTCCATGAGCTTGGGCTTCTGTTGCTGACATAAAAACATCCCTTTCCATGTCTTCGGATATAACCCATAAGGGTTTGCCTGTTCTTTGTACATAAACTCTTGTGATGCTTTCCCGCAACTTCAGTAGTTCTTCCGCTTCCAAGATAAATTCTCCCGTTTGTGCCTCATAAAAAGAACTAGCAGGTTGATGGATCATTACCCTGATTATTTAATAAATGGTTTCTCTATCGCACATGATGAGTTAAAGAGAAAAACAATAAATAAATTGAAACAACCGTACAGGCATCTTTTGTGCATTGCATACGGCTTCACAATGGAATTTATTTTCACCTTCCATCAAAGGAATAGAAAATATAGGATCTATCAGACCCAGAGGAGTAAATGATCCAATAACCACCCTTCCTTTTATTTTGAAGTAATTTTTAAATACTATGATGGCTCCGTTGCTTTATTATGTGTCGTCTTTTATTCAGCAATCCCAAAGTTTCTTTTTTTTTGTAATTCAAATAAATAAAAAAAAAAATGGATTTATTTGAATATTCTTTCATAACCAAAATATTGTTAAGAGTCTTCTGTTGTGAAAACAAAAAAGTTTGTGACGCTGAAAGAGGGGGCCCTCGATAGATCAAATAAAATAGGAAATGCCTTTTATCTCATACTACTGTTTCGATACATAATCTTAAGGATTTAGAAAAAACAAAAGAATAAAAAGGGGTCTCATATCGAATTCAAAGTGCCATGCTATTATTACTTAATATTCATATTTTATATGGCGAAGGCATAGTTTTGTTTTATTTTTTGTCTCAAATTTAACTAAAAAAAGCAGTGGCGCCAAGCGTGAGGGAATGCTAGACGTTTGGTAATTTCTCCACCGACTAGAATAAAAGATCCCATTGAGGCGCCTAATCCCATGCATATTGTCTGTACATCAGGTCGTACAAATTGCATAGTATCATAAATAGCTACTCCGGGTATTACCCATCCGCCGGGAGAGTTTATAAATAAATAAAGATCTTTGGTATCATCCTCTATACTGAGATATACCATAAGACCGATAAGTTGATTTGAGATCTCGCTATCAACCTCTTGGCCTAAAAAAAGTAATCTTTCTCGATAAAGTCGGTTGATTAGGATAAAATTGTATACCTTAAGAACCGTACATGCACCTTTTGATGCATACGGTTCAACAAAAATTGCGAAAAAAAAAAAAAGAATCAATGTTTAGATTCCAGTCTTTTTTACTTTAGCGGGATCTTTTTAACTTCTAATGAACGGGCCTTCCTTTTTTCAAGAAAGATTCGTTTTGGCTCCTTTATCTATAATCTATACTATAAAAAATAAAAAAAAAAACGAATTCATTCAATTTATTGACCTAACTTTTCATTGATGTATTCTTTCATCGAAATTCAATTGAAATTACGATGTAATTTTCTTGTTTCTGAATGGGCTTCTTCACTTCAATTCTTTTAGGTTTATGCTATACTCCGAGTAAAGATACGCCTGATTTGGATTTGCACATATAGGACAAATGCCTAAATACCATGTCTTTGTACTACGATTTCTTTTTCATTAGTTTTATGTTTTTTATACCAAATATTCCACGTATTCATCATATGACTTGATTGATTAGCAGTTTTAGATCACTGCTATTTATAACTAAAATATGATACAAGTAGTAATTATCGAATCCATATATTAAAAATTGGGTTTTTTCTAAACGGAGCCTCTATACTTCATTTTATTGGTCCAACCAAGCAAACCATAAATTTTTCTAATTGATAAGATTAATCTGTATACCCCCTCAAAAAAATAGATCTAATTACACTTCACGCTCCAAATTTTTGATGATTCAATCAATCTTTCTTGGGCGAAAGAGAGGATATCTCGATCGGGGGAGAGAACGGGGAAATCCCATATGACCCAATATATCTGACAAGTCGCACTATACGTCAACCCAAGATGCATCTTCCTCTCCAGGACTTCGAAAAGGTACTTGTGGAACACCAATAGGCATAAAATGAAAGAAAAAAAAATAATTAAGTACTATAGCTCACTTTGATATGGAAGCGTAACCACAGGTTTCTTGTCTTAATAAATAAGATTTGTCTTTATCAGATTTTACCTTTTTTTATCATATTTTATATATAAATTGAATAAGTTCATAAAAAAGGAAGACAGAATGAATAAAGGAAAATTCTTTTGAATAGGTCTTTTTTTTTGTATCATGAACAAATCTGTATGCATTCACTCATAGAAAATAGGATCAACTCCGACTCACCATTGCGTATTGGTACTTATCGGGTATAGAATAGATCTGCTTCTTTTTGTTCCTACGAACCTAATTTTTCCATTATTACTAAAATCATAGACCAAATAGTAATCCTTTCTCTGAGAGAATCCCCTGAAAGGGGGAGGTCCATAGCTTACTAGTTTTTTTTAGTGCAATAAAGTTACATAGTGTCTATTTTTCGTTGCTAAAGGGGTATTTCCATGGGTTTGCCTTGGTATCGTGTTCATACCGTCGTATTGAATGATCCCGGTCGTTTGCTTTCTGTTCATATAATGCATACAGCTCTAGTTGCTGGTTGGGCCGGTTCAATGGCTCTATACGAATTAGCGGTTTTTGATCCCTCTGATCCTGTTCTTGATCCAATGTGGAGACAAGGTATGTTCGTTATACCCTTCATGACTCGTTTAGGAATAACCAATTCATGGGGCGGTTGGAGTATCACAGGAGGGACTATAACGAATCCGGGTATTTGGAGTTACGAAGGTGTGGCCGGAGCACATATTCTGTTTTCTGGCTTATGCTTCTTGGCCGCTATTTGGCATTGGGTGTATTGGGATCTAGAAATATTTTGTGATGAACGTACAGGAAAACCTTCTTTGGATTTACCGAAGATTTTTGGAATTCATTTATTTCTTGCAGGGGTGGCTTGCTTTAGTTTTGGTGCATTTCATGTAACAGGATTATATGGTCCTGGAATATGGGTGTCCGATCCTTATGGATTAACCGGAAGGGTACAATCTGTTAATCCAGCGTGGGGTGTGGAAGGGTTTGATCCTTTTGTTCCGGGAGGAATAGCCTCTCATCATATTGCAGCAGGTACATTGGGTATCTTAGCGGGCCTGTTCCATCTTAGTGTCCGTCCGCCCCAACGTCTATACAAAGGATTACGTATGGGAAATATTGAAACAGTCCTTTCCAGTAGTATTGCTGCTGTCTTTTTCGCAGCTTTTGTTGTTGCTGGAACTATGTGGTATGGTTCAGCAACTACTCCCATTGAATTATTTGGTCCTACTCGTTATCAATGGGATCAGGGATATTTCCAGCAAGAAATATATCGAAGAGTAGGTGCTGGCTTAGCTGAAAATCAAAGTTTATCCCAAGCTTGGTCTAAAATTCCTGAAAAATTGGCTTTTTATGATTACATCGGCAATAATCCCGCAAAAGGTGGATTATTCAGAGCGGGCTCCATGGACAACGGAGATGGAATAGCTGTTGGGTGGTTAGGACACCCCATTTTTAAAGATAAAGAAGGGCGTGAACTTTTTGTACGTCGTATGCCCACTTTTTTTGAAACATTTCCGGTTGTTTTGGTAGATGGAGACGGAATTGTTAGAGCTGATGTTCCTTTTAGAAGGGCAGAATCGAAGTATAGTGTTGAACAAGTAGGTGTAACTGTTGAGTTCTATGGCGGTGAACTCAATGGAATCAGTTATAGCGAGCCTGCTACTGTGAAAAAATATGCTAGACGTGCTCAATTGGGTGAAATTTTTGAATTAGATCGTGCTACTTTGAAATCCGATGGGGTTTTTCGTAGTAGTCCAAGGGGTTGGTTTACTTTTGGGCATGCTTCGTTTGCTTTGCTCTTCTTCTTCGGACACATCTGGCATGGTGCTAGAACCTTGTTCAGAGATGTCTTTGCTGGTATTGATCCAGATTTGGATGCGCAAGTAGAATTTGGTGCATTCCAAAAACTTGGAGATCCAACTACAAAAAGACAAGTAGTCTGATATAACATTGCTCGGTTATTTTTTGCCTTTATTTTTGTGATTTGACATAGATAGAATACCGGATAAATCTTGATTTGGATTGATGCCTTTTTGTTTTTTTGACTTTTGTCTTGAACTTTAATCCGGAAAAAATTCCCCAATAAATAGGTATGGAAGCTATAATAGTAAACCGAAATTAAATCTATGGAAGCATTGGTTTATACATTCCTCTTAGTCTCGACTCTAGGAATCATTTTTTTCGCTATCTTTTTTCGCGAACCACCTAAAGTTCCAACTAAAAAAAGATGAAATGATTTTTCATTATCTCAATTGAAGTAAAGTAAAGAGCCTCCTAATATTGGGAGGCTCTTTACTTTACTTCAACTAGTCCCCGTGTTCCTCGAATGGATCTCTTAGTTGTTGGGAGGGTTGCCCAAAAGCAGTATATAAGGCATACCCGGTAAAACTTACAAGTAAACCAGATATAGAGATGGCAACTAGAGTTGCTGTTTCCATTTTTATATAATTTCAAGACCACAATGGATCTATGATAAGATCATTTATTTACAATGGAATGGTATACAAAGTCAACAGATCTCAATCAATACAAAATAGAATTTATGGCTACACAAACAGTTGAGGATAGTTCTAGATCTGGTCCAAGACGAACGATTATAGGGGATTTACTGAAACCTTTGAATTCGGAATATGGGAAAGTAGCTCCTGGTTGGGGAACTACTCCTTTGATGGGTGTTGCGATGGCTCTATTTGCGATATTTTTGTCTATTATTTTGGAGATTTATAATTCTTCCATTTTACTGGACGGAATTTCAATGAATTAGATTCGATTCACAAGAACCCCTAAATAACTGCTCAATAGAAATATTGTGGGTCTCCCGTTTTTATCCCACTCTTGTTTGGTAGTTCGATCGTGGAATTTATTTTTTTTTTTATGTATTTCCGGAATATGAGTGTGTGACTTGTTATAATGGATCCTATGGATATTACAGAAAAAAATCTGTCATCTTGATCAAAATGGTTTTATTTCGTTAGATATTAAGACTAGTCTAGTATCTGGAGCACGCAATATATGAAATAAATTCAAAAATATTATAACTATGATTCATACTTATCAGACCTCGCGGCCGGACTCCAAAAAAAGAGTTACAAGTGATAAATCCACAATTTTTTTTTTTCCAACTCCCGTTTATTCTTTTTTTTTTTATTATTAAAGGATAAACGTTTCTTTGCATTTATTATTTTCATTATAAAAAATCATTGAATAAGCGATGATCCGAAGGTTCTTACTCAGAGAATTTTTGAACTTTTTTCTTTTGTTTTGGAAAGTTTTATTGACTCATCGTGGTTCTAGTATGAATCTGTGGTTTTAATTGATTCAT